GATCTTATATCATGATATAAGTAAGCAGTTTTTATTGTATCGGCCAAAAACCTGACTAATTGATCTTTACGGTGCTTCTTCTATCAATTAGATCCTTTATCCATAGAATAAAGTATCTAGGCATACCTATTTCTTCATATTTCACCTTCTATGAAGTTTCTTTCTTTGCTACAGCTGATACAAATCGTTAGTTTGGACAATACATATGTAGAAAGCCTATTTTTTTTAGTATTTATTAGCAAATTTGCTCTTTTTTTTTTCTTTCTATAGTGGAGATAGTCGCACGTAATGACAGATCACAGCCATATTATTAAAAGCTTGTGGTAAGAACGGGTTTCGTTCTAGTGCCCGAAAATAATATTCCAAAGCTTTCGTATGTTCTCCGTTCCTTGTGTGGATAAGACCTATGTTATAGAGTATATAACTTCGATCATAGGGATCGATTTCTAGTCGCATAGCTTCATAATAATTCTGTAGAGCTTCCGCATAATTTCCTTCGGATTGAGCCGACATCCGTTACGGTCGTTCGTTATTCCATTCAAAGAATCTCCGTTCCAGAACCGTACGTGAGATTTTCATCTCATACGGCTCCCCCTTTATGTGATGCGCATAATGAGATGAGAATAATACATGAAATCAAAAAAGATTGAAATACTCTCATTATGAACTAATGGGACTAGCGTTTTTACAAAAAATCTCTAGCCAACCTTCCTGTAAAAGATCTTTTGTTAACATCAAGTATGTTGTTACTAGATAAAAATGGTAACTCTAACAATTTCTTTGTCCTCAACGCCTCTAAATTTCTAGGAATTAGTCACTTCAACAGTCTTCGATGGTTATACAGGTATCCAAAATACAAACGAGATGGATGTTTGTTGTCCCAACCATTTTTATAAGTTCCGATCCCGATAAGGAAAAGGCAGAATTTATAACAAAGTTTTCGTGTTGTTGATTCCTAGGCGTAGTGCTTCTTCCCCTCTGCTACCTATTTTTACTAGTGGAGTAGAATCCATAGGTTACACCTTTCGCTCGATACTAGAATCGACAATTAAAGCATCTGAGGTTACATTAATCGGGGATACACGACAGAAGGAATTTTTTTTTTTTTATTGCACCTCCAAGAAGCGTAGATTTATTTCAATTATTGTTTTCTTTCTATCCCGAATAATGTGTCTTTCTACTAAGACTGAGAGCGGTAAAGAAAAAAAAAAAAATCAAATCGCACCATCTCTGTAATAGGTGAATGCCTCTTTTTCCCCCGAAGTTGTCGGAATTATTTGTAATAAGATATTGGCTACAACTGAAAAGGTCTTATCAATAAAATTTCCATTTATCCCAGATCTAGGCATCGGTAACAACCCCATTCTATAATTTTTTTAATTACCTCTCGTGAGAAAATGATCCCACAAACAAAGGAATTGCATAGTACGAAATAACATAAAAATGGATTCATTAAAAAATCCTACTCGATACTCAAATTGTTTCTTTTTGATTTGACAGGAATCAATAAAAAATTAGAAATATTTCAATCCAGTTAAATTTCATCCAAATGTAGTAGGATCAGAATGAAGAGAACTATTCTGATTTCATCGAAATTGAAGAATAAAATAATTTTTTTTATCTTACAGATTGGGGTAATTCTAGAAGTTTTTTGATTGAATTATGATCCAAAGAGCAAAAAGAATCGAATAATTATTCTATGATTCATAAATTTTGACTAGATCTATGGATGGGATAAGCAATTGTTGGTGAAAAATCGAAAACTATAAAAGTCGAATTTTTATAAAAAAAGGAATCATAGTTTAAAAAACGAAATAGAATCATGAGCTAAAAGTATCCATTAAACATAGTAAAAAAAAAAATTATTTTTATAGTTAGAATTGGTTGGACGTGCCTATCAAAAAAAAATGGAATATGAATGACTCACTATTAACTCGGTTTCTGGGCCATAATCATTATGTAGGAGAGATGGCCGAGTGGTTGAAGGCGTAGCATTGGAACTGCTATGTAGGCTTTTGTTTACCGAGGGTTCGAATCCCTCTCTTTCCGTACTAATTCAACAATGTTACTGACCACAATGTATCAAATGAAATAACAATGGCTACTATTATTCCAACTGTTAGACCTTTCTTGGATATATTCTCTATTTCGAATTTTTGTGGTACGGAAACGAAAAGACTGGAAAGAATGGACAAGAGATGAAAACCCCCCTAAAGATCAATGATTCATGTATCATTGATAGAAAAATTTCCGGATCAAAACCTTACTTTCCTTCGGTCTCTTTACTTAGACTTCGGCGAAGGGGAGGACAAAATTGTCCGAACCCTTGTTTTTTAGTTAGGTTTAAGTCTGACGAGAATAATATTCTACAACGAGCAATTCATTTATTTTCAAACTGACCCATTTACTATCTATTATTTGATTGACTAATCCTTTATATTGCAATGGCTGAAGAGTCAAATGTTTTGGCAATTCCTGAGGGGGGGATGAATCAAGATAATTTTGAATCAGTGTTCTAGATTTTTTTTCATCCTTTGCTGTAATAATATCTCGGGGTTTGCAACGATAACTTGGTATATCCACTATAGACCCATTAACTAAAATATGTCTATGATTAACTAATTGGCGGGCTTGAGGAATAGTGGAAGCCATACCCAATCGAAAAAGGATGTTATCCAAACGCATTTCAAGTAATTGTAGTAAAACTTGACCCGTTGATCCTTTGGCTTTTCCGGCGATACGAACGTATTTAAGTAATTGTCGTTCTGTAAGACCATAATGAAAACGCAATTTTTGTTTTTCTTCTAAACGAATACGATATTGAGATTTTTTACCGGACCGCGATTGGTTTTTAAGATCGTTTCCGGTTTTGGGCCTTTTACTAGTTAGTCCTGGTAAAGCCCCCAGACGGCGTATTTTTTTGAAACGAGGCCCTCTGTAACGCGACATAAAGACTCCTTATTTTATTTAAATTTCATAAACCTAAATTAAAACTAAACTAAATGATAAATATGATAGATAAATGAAGCGAAATCCAGTAAAGTATTGTACTACAAAACAAAGAATAATTAGATGAATTGGATCAATATCCGGATCCTATTGTATATGTAAATAATATAAAAAAGTAAGAGTTCCTTTCTGGATTTGTTCTACAGAAATGGAACCCCTCCCATTTTTCTTCATAATGGGAAGTTCCTACGAAATGATAGATCGGTCATCTTTGCAAAAAGGGGAAGAAATCGTTTCTCTATTTATTTGATTTTTCACATAATTAATAATTAATTGATAATGTGAAAAATCAAATAAATAGAGAAAAGCCGGCTATCGGAATCGAACCGATGACCATCGCATTACAAATGCGATGCTCTAACCTCTGAGCTAAGCGGGCTCACATAACAGAAATGTTACATGCATAGTAATTTACTAAATTACTGGGATCTTAGCTATTCCTAATTAATATGAATATAGAATCTAATTTCAAATAAATATTGAATATTGGAATTGTTCTATTATAGAACATAATATAATAATTAATATAACGATTAATAGAATATAGCGATCGAAAATTTTGATCTATTTATCAAATGGATGTGTATCAATAATTAATGTGTTAATCTTAATTAGATAGTCAATTTTGCTTTTTGAATTCAAATAAATGACATTTGAAATTCTTATTATTTTTCTGATTTTTGGTTATTTTTTTTTTTTAGTTATTTACTCAAATTCTATACTATTCTTTATTTTTTTTTACTATGCTATTTGAATGTCTGCCTATTTAAACGACATGAAAATTTTTCATTACATAATTTTGATTTTCTCTTTTTATATATTGAAATTTCTTATATTTATATTAAAAAATGGGTTATGGAATAATTGGTTAATGGCTATTCTATTAATATTATTAATTATTATTAATTCTATATTAAAAAAATTTATCGACTAATAAAGTGATTTTTAGTTAGGTTATAGAGGATCTGCCCTAAGGGTAAGAAGAAATAAAGAAAAATGAAAAGGTGCAATCCAACCAAATAAATGCAATTCAGATCATAATGAAGCATTTCTCTGTTTTCATTCTGAAAGGTCGAAGCTAAGACGAAAAAAAGAATCGACCGTTTAAGTATTAAAAAATTAACTATAAAAATAAGAAAAGGAGGGGCAAATATATATGTTTATATATCTATCTATATTGAATTATATTGAATTGCAGATAAAGAAATGATAGAATCATTTTGGATCGGACCAAATACGGGTCTCCGATAGAGATGAAAGAAGATCGACAAGAAATCAAATAGGAGGAAACACTTTTCAATAGAGGAATCGGTATTCTAATGAATTCAGTGGTTCCAGCATAATACAAATGAAAGAAAAAAGGGAAAAACCCTAAAAAGAAAGGCCCGTTGGCCTCGTTAATTATTTATCCTTTCATTAGCAATTCACAATTCGTTATGTTTCTCATTCATTCTACTCTTTCACAAGCGTATCTGAGCGGAAATTTTGTTTCTTATCACAAGACTTGTGCTATATATTATATATGATACACGTACAAATGAACATCCTTGCGCAAGGAATCCCCATTGTTAAATTTGAACGATTAACAATACTGTCTACTGTACTGAAACTTCCAAAGTCTTATCCAAGTCCGAAAATTTCGTGGATCTTCAAAAAGAAGACTTTGGAATACCTTTTTTATTATTTACAATTGACATAGACCCAAGTCATCTATTAAAATAAGCATAATGTGTTGGAAATGGCCGGGATAGCTCAGTTGGTAGAGCAGAGGACTGAAAATCCTCGTGTCACCAGTTCAAATCTGGTTCTTGGCACATGATCAATTTGGATCAGTATCTATTCTACAGACCCATTAATATGGGTCTACGTATTCAGTAATAATATAGATCATGAAAAATACCGATACATCATGATGTCTGTAGATATACCCTTTACTAGATTTTTGACTCTATTTATAGATGAGTGAAATAGACAACTAAAGATAAAAAGGA